ATGAATGAGAAACATAACGAATTTTGAATCGCTAACAAAATGATAAAAGATAAATAATTAGGGAGTCAACCGTTTCGTTTTGGGGATAGAGGGACTTGAACCCTCACGATTTCTAAAGTCGACGGATTTTCCTCTTACTATAAATTTCATTGTTGTCGATATTGACATGTATAATGGGACTCTATCTTTATTCTCGTCCGATTAATCAATTCTTAAAAAGATCTATCAGACTATGATGGAGTGAATGATTTGATCAATGAATATTCGATTCTTTTTTCAATTTTTAATCGATTCACAACAATTCTTTCGTTTTTCATATAAATATAAAAAAATACAGATTCGAGCCGTCATTAATCATTTGGAGATAGTATTGCAGTACTATACGTATGCATATAGGTTTATCCTTCATCCTTTCGGAAGTTTCGATGTAAGGATTCCTTTACTAACACAATGCAGCCAACTCCATTTGTTAGAACAGCTTCCATTGAGTCTCTGCACCTATCCTTTTTTATTCTCGGTTTATGAAACCCTTGTTTGTTTTAATAAAACAGGATTTGGCTCAGGATCGCCCATTTTTAATTCCAGGGTTTCTCTGAATTTGAAAGTTCTCACTTGGTAGGTTTCCATACCAAGGCTCAATCCAATTAAGTCCGTAGCGTCTACCAATTTCGCCATATCCCCTTTTTTGTTTTGTGATGTGATTAGGATCACATTATGATGCCGTCACCCTTTTTTCTTTCATTTATATTATGCTGGAACCGTTGAATTCATTAGATACCGGTTCCTATATTGAAAAGTGTTTTCTACTATTTGATTTCTTGTCTATTTTCTTTGATCTCTATCGGAGACCAGTATTTGGTCCAATCAGAAATGATTCTATCATTTCTATATCACATTTCTATATCAGAAATTCAATATAGATATATACCGCATAACATATATATTATACTATATATAATATATTTATTATACTTAGATATGCCCCTATTTCTATACGTGCAATTTTGAATACTTGAACGGTCGATTCTTTTTTTTTTTTTTTCATCTTAGCTTTCGCCTTTTCGAATGAAACCAGAGGAGTGTTTCATTATGATCTGAATTACACTTTTATCTTTCATTTTATTCTTATCCTTTTCTTAGGGCAGACCCTCTAATAACATAACAAAAAAAAGGAAAATTTGAGTATTATTAATTTTAAATTTAATTACTAGCCATAACTAATAAAATGGCTATAAACAATCATTCCGTTAATTTATAATTAGAAGATAATTCTAAATAAAATATATAAAAAAATTAAAATATAATAAAATATCAAAAAAACATAGTACTATAGAATAGTAAAAAAAAAAATCTTACTATTTAATTAAGCTAATTAAGATATTAATTATCGATAAACATATATTTGAGAAATAGATCGAAATTTAATATTCAAATATCCAATATTTTTGGAAATATTCTTTATATATATATATTTTATATATTTATTTTTATATAAATTATATTTATTTTTATATAAATAATATTTCTTATGAAATAGCTAAGAATGAACAATTAATATCTCAGTAGTTTACTAAATTAGTATATGTGTACAATTTATGTTATGCGAGCCCGCTTAGCTCAGAGGTTAGAGCATCGCATTTGTAATGCGATGGTCATCGGTTCGATTCCGATAGCCGGCTTTTCTCCATTTGTTTGATTTTTTACATAATTTAATTGATAATGTGAAATCAAAGTGAAAAACTTCTTTCCCTTTTCCCAAGGGTCACTGATCTATTTCTATTATTTCGTAGGAACTTCCAATTATGAATAAAAATTGGATTGGAGGAGTTCGGTCTCTGTAGAACAAATCAATTAAGATAAGAAAAGAACCCTAAATTTTTATTATTTTAAATTCTTTTTATTTATATAATACAATTATTTATATACAATAAGGTACGGATATTGATACAATTCCTCTAATTATTTATTCTTTGTAATACTTCAGTAAATTTCGCTTAATTTATCATATTTTAGTTTAGTTTTAATTTTGTTTTATGAAATTTCATAAAAAATAAGGAGTCTTTATGTCGCGTTACAGAGGACCTCGTTTCAAAAAAATCCGTCGTCTGGGGGCTTTACCGGGGCTAACTAGTAAAAAGCCTAGAGCCGGAAGCGATCTTAGAAACCAATCGCGCCCCGGCAAAAAATCTCAATATCGTATTCGTTTAGAAGAAAAACAAAAATTGCGCTTTCATTATGGTCTTACAGAACAACAATTACTTAAATACGTTCGGATCGCCGGAAAAGCCAAAGGGTCAACAGGTCAGGTTTTACTACAATTACTTGAAATGCGTTTAGATAACATCCTTTTTCGATTAGGTATGGCTTCGACTATTCCTCAAGCCCGCCAATTAGTTAACCACAGACATATTTTAGTTAATGGTCGTATAGTAGATATACCCAGTTATCGCTGCAAACCCCGAGATATTATTACAGTGAGGGATGAGCAAAAATCCAGGGCTCTGATTCAAAATTATCTTGATTCACCCCCCCGTGAGGAATTACCAAAACATTTGACTCTTCACCCATTCCAATATGAAGGATTAGTCAATCAAATAATAGATAGTAAATGGGTCGGTTTGAAAATAAACGAATTGCTAGTTGTAGAATATTACTCTCGTCAGACTTAACCATAACTAAAATAACAAGGGTTCGGGCAATTTTGCCCCCTTCATTTTGGCTTAAGTAAAGGGACCCGGGGTAAGTAAGGTAAGGGGTTTCATCTGGGGATTTTTCTCTTATTCATGTATCATAGATCGGTAGGGTATTTTCATTCCTTGTCGATTTTGTCCAGTATTTTTCGTACCACAGAAATTCGGGGTAGGAATAGATAATCTATATCAAAGAAGGGTCTAACTGTTGGAGTATCCATTCTTATTTGATGCATTGCAGTCAGTAACATTGGTGAATTAGTTGACGAGTACGGAAAGAGAGGGATTCGAACCCTCGGTAAACAAAAGTCTACATAGCAGTTCCAATGCTACGCCTTGAACCACTCGGCCATCTCTCCTACATAATGATTATGGCCCAAAAACCGAGTGAATAGTGAGTCATTCATATTATTTTGGATAGGTATTATGTACATTCAATTTTAACTCTAAAAATAGAAAACTTTTCATCAAAGAAAAATCCTTCCTCCGAGGCTGGGGATAAAGATAAATCCTTTTTGGGAAAAATTGTAAAATAAGGATATATATCTATTCATGTTTGCGAAGATGGTGTTTCCGCCCTTTCTAATATTTATACCGGATTAAATCACTCAATTGAAACGAATCCAATGATCGATATATTTTTTTTAGACTGTGTTTAATGGATACCTTTAAATCATGATTCTATTTAGTTTACACTATTATTCAATTTTCATAAAAATTATAAAATTTCTTTCCAGTTTTAGATTTTTCAACAACAACTCTTTACTCCAACTTCTTAACCCATAAATTTATTCCAAATTCATGAACCGCCCCCGGATTTTTTTTTATTGATTCCTGTCAAAAAGAAACAATTTGAGTAAAAGGTCTTCCTTTTTAATGAATCCGTTTTTATGTTATTTCGTACTGCACAATTCCTTTGTTTGTGGGATCGTTTTCTCACGAAAGGGAATTAAAATAAATTATAGAATGGATTAATACACCTATGTCTAGATCTGGGATAAATGGAAATTTTATTGATAAAACCTTTTCAATTGTAGCCAATATCTTATTACGAATAATTCCGACAACTTCGGGAGAAAAAGAGGCATTCACCTATTACAGAGATGGTGCGATTTGATTATTTTTTTATTTTTTTTATTTTTACCGCTCTCAGTCTTAAGAGAAAGACAACATTATTCGGGATAGGAAGAAAAAAATTATGGAAATAAATCTACGCTTGTTGAAGGTGAAGTTTGTAAATAAAACAACGCCTTCTGTCGTGTATCCCCGATTAATGCAGCCTCAGATGCTTCAATTGTCGATTCTAGAGTATTGAGCGAAAGGTTACACCTATGGGTTAGGTCAACCCTACTCCACTAGTACCAATAGGGTGCATAGGGGAAGAAGCACTACTCCTAGGAATCAACACACGAAAACTTTGTTATAAATTATCCCTTTTCCTTATCAGGATCGGGACTAACAATGGTTGGGACAACAAACATCCATCTCGTTCGTATTTTGGATACCCGTATAACCATCGAAGACTGTTGAAGTGACTAATTCCTGCAAATTTAAGGGCGTTGAAGACAAAGAAATTGTTGGAGTAACTTTTTTTTATCTAATACCAACATGCTTGATGTTAAGGAAAGATCTTCTACAAGAAGGTTGGCTAGAGATTTCTTGTAAAAACACCAGCCCCGCTTAGTTTATAATGAGAATATTTCAGTCTTTTTGATTCCATGTATTATTATCATTATGCACATAAAGGAGGAGCCGTATGAGATGAAAATCTCATGTACGGTTCTGAAACGGAGATTCTTTGAATCGAATGACGACCGTAACGGATGTCGGCTCAATCCGAAGGAAATTATGCGGAAGCTTTACAGAATTATTATGAAGCTATGCGACTAGAAATTGATCCTTATGATCGAAGTTATATACTCTATAACATAGGCCTTATCCACACAAGTAACGGGGAACATACGAAAGCTTTGGAATATTATTTTCGGGCCCTAGAGCGAAACCCATTCTTACCACAAGCTTTTAATAATATGGCCGTGATCTGTCATTACGTGCGACTATCTCCACTATAGAAATAAAAAAAGGAAAGAAAGAAAAAATCCGTTAACGTTAATAAATACTAGAAACAAAGAGTAGGCTTTCTACATATGTATCGTTCAAAACAACGATTTTTATCAGCTGTAGCAAAGAAATAAACTTCATAAAAGTCGAAATATGAATATGAAGAAATAGGTATGCCTAGATACTTTACTTTTATTCTATGGATAAAGGATCTAATTGATAGAGGAAGCGCCGTAAAGATCAATTCGC